TCATTCAATCCAATTGGGATGCCCCCATTCTGACATACTTTTTTGGGGGAAGTAATATGAAGCTCATAATTTTGGAGTATTGAATACTTCAAAAAGGGGGATTGATCTATGGTTGATTCCGTACCAAATACAAATAAATAGGAATCTCCAGTTGTACTTCGTGAAAAAAAGAAATTATGTTTATTTTATGTTAGAGTAAGCAAATTTGTCATGGTTATAAGAGTTTATCTATCGCGTATAGGCTTTAAGGACATCGTAGCATAATCATCGAGGTAAAATATTGGGACCTAAAAGATTGAATGGAACGATATATAAACAAGTAAATCCTTTTTGAATTCGAAGGTACTCCTTTAATTTATTAATTTAAGAGGATTCATTATTCGAAGGGAAGTAGACTACTCAAGAATTTCACACTTCATTTATGTCGTACTTTTGAATAAAGAATTCAGAAAATAAAAGTTCTAAACTAAGGAAAGAAGTCAACGAAAAATGAATTAACGAAATGGCCTTCTCTGGAAACTTGAGTAAGGAGTAGATAGGGGTTTTTAGAATTTGAAAGCGAGAATCACTTTCTTTATTTGGTATAACTACTTGAGCCGGATGAGAGGAAACTTTCACGTCCGATTTTCAGGGGGGGGAGATCCTTCCTAAAGGATCCTATCCCAATTTTTCTTTTGCTCGGTCTATAATTAAAAAACCGACTTTCTTACGATTACGAGGTTCATTCGAATATGAAATTCAATCTTGGAAATACAGTATCCCCTTTTTTTTTACTACCCAAGGCTTCGATACATTTCGAAATCGAGAAATCTCTACTGGAGCAAGGGCTATCCGAGACCAATTAGCCGATCTGGATTTGCGAATTATTATAGATTATTCATTTGTCGAATGGAAAGAATTAGGGAAAGAGGGGTCCACAGGTAATGAATGGGAAGATCGAAAGGTTGGAAGAAGAAAAGATTTTTTGGTTAAACGCATGGAATTAGCTAAATATTTTATTCGAACAAATATCGAACCAGAATGGATGATTTTGTGTCTATTACCAGTTCTTCCCCCCGAACTAAGACCGATCATTCAAATAGATGGAGGTAAACTAATGAGTTCGGATATTAATGAACTATATAGAAGAGTTATTTATCGGAACAATACTCTTACTGACCTTTTAATAACAAGTCGGTCTACTCCAGGAGAATTAGTAATGTGTCAGGAGAAATTGATACAAGAAGCCGTGGATACACTTCTTGATAATGGAATCCGTGGACAACCAACGAGGGATGGTCATAATAAAATTTATAAGTCGTTTTCAGATGTAATTGAAGGAAAAGAGGGAAGATTTCGTGAGACTTTGCTTGGCAAACGAGTCGATTATTCAGGACGTTCCGTTATTATCGTAGGTCCGTCACTTTCATTACATCGATGTGGATTACCTCACGAAATAGCAATAGAGCTTTTCCAGATATTTGTAATTCGCGGTCTAATTAGACAACATCTTGCTTCGAACATAGGAGTTGCGAAGAGTCAAATTCGGGAAAAAGAACCCATTGTAGGGGAAATACTTCAGGAAGTTATGCAAGGGCATCCTGTATTGCTGAATAGAGCACCTACTCTGCACAAATTAGGCATACAAGCATTCCAACCCATTTTAGTGGAAGGACGTGCTATTTGTTTACATCCATTAGTTTGTAAGGGATTCAATGCAGATTTTGATGGCGATCAAATGGCTGTTCATGTGCCTTTATCTTTGGAGGCCCAAGCGGAGGCCCGTTTACTTATGTTTTCTCATATGAATCTCTTGTCTCCAGCTATTGGTGATCCCATTTCTGTGCCAACTCAAGATATGCTTATTGGACTTTATTTATTAACGATCAGAAATAGCCGAAGTATTTGTTCAAATCGGTATAACCCATGGAATTTCAAAAACTATAACTCTCAAAATGAAATAGTTGATAATAATCACGATACTAAGTATACAAAAAAATACCTTTTTTATAATTCCTATGATGCAATTGGAGCTTCTCGGCAGAAAAGAATCTTAGATATAGATAGTCTTTTATGGCTTCGGCGGCGACGAGATCAACACTTTATTGCTTCAAGAGAATCCCCTATCGAAGTTCACTATGAATCCTTGGGTACTTATCATGAAATTTATGAACACTATCTAAAAGTAAGAAGTGTAAAAAAAGAAATTCTTTGTATATACATTCGAACCACGGTTGGTCATATTTCCCTTTATAGAGAAATCGAAGAAGCCATACAAGGATTTTCTCGGGCCTGTTCATAGGGTACCTAATCGTATGTTACTTAACTTAAGTAATTCTATGATACCGATGAAAGTTCATGTCTCAATGGTTCAACTAGGATCCTCCCTTTCCGCGTGAATCAAGATCGATAAAAGGAAGTTTTTGAATCACTGACTCAAATCCATTGTTGAATCCTACTCAGCAGAAGAGGTACTTATGGCAGAAGGGGTCAATTTGGTTTTTCACAATAAAATAATGGATGGAACTGCCATGAAACGACTTATTAGCAGATTACTAGATCACTTCGGAATGGCATATACATCACACATCCTGGATCAAGTAAAAACTCTGGGTTTTCAGCAAGCCACTGCTACATCCATTTCATTAGGAATTGATGATCTTTTAACAGTGCCCTCTAAAGGATGGCTAATCCAAGATGCTGAAAAACAAAGTTTCATTTTTGAAAAACACTACCATGATGGGAATATACACGCAGTAGAAAAATTACGTCAATCTATTAAGATATGGTATGCTACAAGTGAATATTTGCGACAAGAAATGAATCTCAATTTTAGGATGACTGATCCCCTCAATCCCGTCCATTTAATGTATTTTTCGGGAGCTAGAAGAAATGCATCTCAAGTACATCAATTAGTCGGTATGAGAGGATTAATGTCGGATCCCCAAGGACAAATGATTGATTTACCCATTCAAAGCAATTTATGCGAAGGACTTTCTTTAACAGAATATATTATTTCTTGCTACGGAGCTCGCAAAGGAGTTGTCGATACTGCTGTACGAACATCAGATGCTGGATATCTCACGCGCAGACTTGTTGAAGTAGTTCAACACATTGTTGTACGTAGAACGGATTGCGGAACTCTACAAAGTGTTTCTGTGAGTCCTCGAAAGGGGATACTGCTGGAAAGAATTTTTATCCAAACATTAATTGGTCGTGTATTAGCGGATGATATATATACGGGTTCTCGATGTATTGCCGCTCGTAATCAAGATATTGGAATTGGACTTGCCGATCGATTAACAACCTTTCGAGTACAACCAATATCTATTCGAACCCCCTTTACTTGTAGAGGTACATCTTGGATCTGTCGATTATGTTATGGTCGGAGTCCTACTCATGGCGACCTAGTCGAATTAGGAGAAGCTGTAGGTATTATTGCGGGTCAATCTATTGGAGAACCAGGTACTCAACTAACATTAAGAACTTTTCATACCGGTGGAGTATTCACAGGGGGGACTGCAGGACATGTACGGGCCCCCTCTAATGGAAAAATAAAATTCAATGAGTATTTGGTTCATCCCACACGTACACGCCACGGACACCCCGCTTTTCTATGTTATATCGATTTGTATGTAATTATTGAGAGTGTCGATTTGATACATAACGTGAAGGTTCCACCAAAAAGCTTTCTTTTAGTTCAAAATGATCAAAATGTAAAATCGGAACAGGCGATTGCTGAGATTCATTCGGGAATATCCACTTTGAATTTTAAAGAGAGGGTTCGAAAACATATTTATTCTGACTCAGAGGGAGAAATGCATTGGAGTACCGATGTGTACCATGCACCTGAATTTACATATAGTAATGTTCATCTCTTACCAAAAACAAGTCATTTATGGATATTATCAGGAGATCCGTGCAGATCCACTGTAGCACCTTTTTTGCTACACAAGGATCAAGATCAAATGAAGGTTTATTCTCGTTCTGTCGAACGCAAATTTTTTTCTAACCTCTCAGTGACTAATGATCAAGTGAGACACAAATTCTTTAGTTTTGATTTTTATGGTAAAAAAGAAGATAGAATTCCTGATTATTCAGAACTTAATCGAATCAGATGTACGGATCATTGTAATCTCCTATACCCAGTCATTCTCTACAAAAATTCTGATTTATTGGCAAAGAGACGGAAAAACAGATTTTGCATTCCATTCCAATCAATTCCAGAAGGAGAGAAAAAACTAACGCCTCATTCGGGTATATTGATTGAAATATCCATACTTTTCCGTATAAAAAGAATTCTTGCGTATTTCGATGATCCTAGATACAAAAGAAAGAATTCGGGAATTACTAAATATGAGACTATAGAGTCATATTCAATCGTTAAAAAAGACGATTTGATTGAGTATCGAGGAGTCAACGAAATTTGTGAAATTAGTAAAGGAAAAAAAAAAATAGATCAACTATTTTTCATTCCTGAGGAAGTGCATATCTTACCCCGATCTTCTTACATAATGGTACGGAACAATAGTATCATTGGAATAGGTACACGAATCGCTTTAAATAGAAGAAGCAGTGCATGTGGATTGGTACGAGTGGAGAGAAAAAAAAAAAAAATGGAACTAACAATTTTTTCTGGAGATATCTATTTTACTGGAAAAACCGATAAGATATTCCGACACAGTGGCATTTTGATATCACCAAGACGGGGAAAAACAAATTCCAAGGAATTCAAAAAAAAACCGAAAAATTTGGTCTATGTCCAACAGATCACACTTACCAAGAAAAAGTTTTTTGTTTTGGTTCGACCTGTAGTGATATCTGAAACAGCGGAGGGTATAAGTTTAGCAACACTCTTCCCCCAAGATGTGTTCCAGGAAGTGGATAATGTGCAACTTCAAGTTGTCAATTATATCTTGGGTAAACCCATCATTTTGGGAGGAATTTCTGGCATAAGTATTCAATTATTTCGAACCTGTTTAGTATTGAATTCGAACCAAGACAAAAAAGGATTTTCGATAGAACAGTCCTATGCTTCCCTTGTTGAAGTAAGAGCAAACGGTTTAATGCGCGATTTCCTAAGAATTGACTTAGTGAAACCTCCTATTTCGTATACCGAAAAAAGGAATGATCCGCATGGATCAGATCGCATCAATATCAATCCTTTTTATTACAAGGCAAGAAAGATTCAAGAATCGCTTAGCCAAAATCAAGGAACTATTCGTACGTTCTCGTTATTGAATAGAAATAATGAATATCAATCCTTGATAATTTTGTCATCATCCGATTGTTCTCGAACGGGTTCATTCGACGGTGTAAAATATCACAATATAAAAAACAAATCCATTAAAAAGGATTCCAGAATTGATTCGATGGGCCCTGTAGGAACAGCCCTTCCAATTGTGAATTTGGATTTTTTTTACTATTTTATAACTCATAATCAGATCTTGGTAACTAACTATTTGCAACTTGACAATTTTAAAAAGAAAATTGAAGTATTTCAATTTTCTTTCATAGATGAAAATGGGATAATTTATAATATCGGTACATGCAGTAACATAATTTTGAATCTATTCAATTTGAATTGGTATTTTCTCCATCATTATTTTTGTGAGGAGACATCCACAATAATGAGTCTTGGACAGTTTATTTGTGACAATGTATGTATAGCCAAAAATGTACCACACAAAAAATCCGGTCAAGTCCTAATTGTTCAAATTAGTTCTGTCGTAATAAGAACAGCTCAGCCTTATTTAGCCACTCCCGGAGCAACTGTTCATGGCCATTATGGGGAAATCCTTTACGAAGGGGATCCATTAGTTACATTTATATATGAAAAATCAAAATCTGGTGATATAACACAGGGTCTTCAAAAGGTGGACCAGGTCTTAGAAGTGCGTTCGATTGATTCAATATCAATGAATCTGGAAAGGCGGGTTGGGGGTTGGAACGAACGTATAACAAGAATTCTTGGAATTCCTTGGGGTTTCTTGATTGGTGCTGAGCTAACTAGCGTACAAAGTCGTATTTCTTTGGTTCATAAGATCCAAGAAATTTATCGATCCCAGGGGGTGCAAATTCATAATAAACATATAGAGATGATTGTACGTCAAATAACATCAAAAGTGTTGGTCTCAGAAGATGGAATGTCTAATGTTTTTTCACCTGGAGAATTGATTGGATTGTTACGCGCGGAGCGAACGGGGCGTGCTTTTGAAGAAGCCATCTGTTATCAAGCTATCTTATTGGGAATAACGAGAACATCTTTGAACACTCAAAGTTTTATATCCGAAGCGAGTTTTCAAGAAACTGCTCGAGTTTTAGCAAAAGCCTCTCTCCGGGGTCGTATCGATTGGTTGAAAGGATTGAAAGAAAATGTTGTTCTGGGGAGTATGATACCCGTTGGTACTGGATTCAAAGGATTTGTGCGCCGTTCAAGGCAAGATAACAACATTCCTTTGGAACCCCCAAAAACAAATCTATTCGGGGGGGAAATGGGAGATATTTTGTTCTACCACAGAAGATTTTTAGATGCTTCCATTTTAAATGATTCTCAGAATATATATCAGAACAATCATTTTTTTTCTAGGATTTAAGGATTCTTCATCAGATAAGAACAGATTTTTCCTTTTAATTATCCTTTTAATTATATGTATTTGGCCCGTTCATTTGATTTGGTAATAAAAAAAAATAAAAGAATTAACCAACAGCTAATCTTTGGTAGAAGATAAGGTTCCGTCGGAACAATTTTTTTCCAGTCCTTCGTCTCTTTTTTTCTTTTTTTGAAAAAAAAAAAGAGGAAGTGTGAGGAGAAATGACAAGAAGGTATTGGAACATCAATTTGGAAGAGATGATGGAGGCAGGAGTTCATTTTGGTCATGGTACTAGAAAATGGAATCCTAGAATGGCACCTTATATCTCTGGAAAGCGCAACGGTATTCATATTACAAATCTTACTATAACGGCTCGGTTTTTATCAGAAGCTTGTGATTTGGTTTTTGATGCAGCAAGTAGAGAAAAACAATTCTTAATTGTTGGTACAAAAAACAAAGTAGCTAATTCAGTAGCATGGGCTGCAATACGGGCTAAGTGTCATTATGTTAATAAAAAATGGCTCGGTGGTATGTTAACGAATTGGTACACTACAGAAATGAGACTTCATAGGTTCAGGGAGTTGAGAGTGGAACAAAAGATGGGGAAACTCGACCGTCTTCCAAAAAGGGATGCGGCTGTGTTGAAGAGACAATTATTTCATTTGCAAACATATCTGGGTGGGATTAAATATATGGCGGGGTTGCCTGATATTGTAATCATCGTTGATCAGCAAGAAGAATATACGGCCCTTCGAGAATGTATTGCTTTGGGAATTCCAACGATTTGTTTTATCGATACAAATTGTGACCCGGATCTCGCGGATATTTCGATTCCGGCGAATGATGACACTACAGCTTCAATCCGATTAGTTCTTAACAAATTAGTATTCGCAATTTGTGAAGGTCGTTTTAGCTTTATACGAAACCCTTGAGTATAATATAAATATAAAATAAAGAAATCAAAAACTTCAGAACCCCATAGATTTATGGAATCAATTACTATTCTTGAATCGCAGAAAAAAAGTAGATAAAAAAAAAGACTATTCAGAATATATGATTCAAATAGTCAAGTTAAGAAAGAGGCAGTTGAATCAAAATAATTCTTTTTAAAGTTCTATTTTTAGCCGAGGTCAATATGGATGTTCTATCATCTTCCACCAATACCCTAAAGGGGTTATACAATATATCCGATGTGGAAGTAGGCCAACATTTTTATTGGCAAATAGTAGGTTTCCAAGTCCATGCTCAAGTACTTATTACTTCTTGGGTTGTCATTGCTATCTTATTAGGTTCAGCCACTCTAGCTGTTCGAAATCCACAAACCATTCCCACTGACGATCAGAATTTTTTCGAATATATCCTTGAATTCATTCGAGACGTGAGTAAAACTCAGATTGGAGAAGGATATGGTCCTTGGGTTCCCTTTATTGGAACTATGTTTCTATTTATTTTTGTTTCGAATTGGTCAGGGGCTCTTTTACCTTGGAAAATAATAAAGTTACCTCATGGGGAGTTAGCCGCGCCCACGAATGATATAAATACTACTGTTGCTTTAGCTTTACTCACCTCATTGGCATATTTCTATGCGGGTCTTACAAAAAAAGGATTAGGTTATTTCAGTAAATACATTCAGCCAACTCCAATCCTTTTACCTATTAATATCTTAGAAGATTTCACAAAACCCCTATCACTTAGTTTTAGACTTTTTGGCAATATATTAGCTGATGAATTAGTAGTTGTTGTTCTTGTTTCTTTAGTACCCTCAGTGATTCCTATACCTGTTATGTTCCTTGGATTATTTACAAGTGGTATTCAAGCTCTTATTTTTGCAACTTTAGCTGCGGCTTATATAGGCGAATCACTAGAGGGTCATCATTAGAGATTTTTAAATAAAAAAAAATAAAAAAAAAAAAGAGATCGAAAAGATCTTTTTCCACTTAAGCCAATCCACTCTTGTGAATGTTTCAAAGAATTCGAATTCTTTGAAAATCCGATGAAACATAAGATATAAATAGAAATGGTGGGTTTACATTATGGAAGAAATGTATGTAATGTATATATGTAATGTATATGTGATAGTAGGACTATATATGAATATATAAATTACCCTACTTACTGAGAATTAATGTGAATTTTAATTTATACGGGTACTTCATTCCTTTTTGTCTGTGATTGTGAATTGAATGACTAAAAGGATTAAATTAAGAAAAAGATATAAGATTCAGAGAGTGGTTCGTAAGAAAAAAATGAAAGACCTATAAAAGAGAAGAACTAAAGTCAAAGCCATATGAATTCAAAAAAAAAAAGCACCGTGGATAGAAACGAAAAAAGAAATATCGAAGTAGTTCTGATGATGCAATAATATTATTTCTTCAATTCGGAGTTCTTAGTTACTTCAACTGTATGAATCTTATCAATGGAATAATGGAATCATAATTAATTGGTTGATTGTATGTATCATTAACTATTTTTTTTTGCGAGGAATTTCTCATGAATCCACTGATTTCTGCTGCTTCCGTTATTGCTGCCGGATTGGCTGTAGGGCTTGCTTCTATTGGACCTGGAGTGGGTCAAGGTACCGCCGCGGGCCAAGCTGTAGAAGGTATCGCAAGACAGCCCGAAGCAGAGGGGAAGATACGAGGTACTTTATTACTTAGTCTGGCTTTTATGGAAGCTTTAACAATTTATGGATTGGTTGTAGCATTAGCGCTTTTATTTGCGAATCCTTTTGTTTAAGACTAGAAATATAAAAAACTACAAATCTAAAAAAAAAACTTATATGTATTTTCTTAGACTTACCGCTTATTTTTTTGAATTATGTCAAGATATCCCCCCTATATTTTATATTTATTCGTTGATAAAAAAAACCAACCCATGGAAAAGACCGATTTGAGGATGTAAAATTTTCATACCAATTCACTTTTTTCCTTCCCGTTATTAGTCCAACGGAAACTTTTTTTCGAAGTATCATTTGGATTTAGACATAAAAACGAAATATTAAATAAAAAGTGAAGTTATACAAAAAGAACTCTTTCGATTTTTTGAGTTTATCTATTAAGAGGAGATCATATGAAAAATATAAGCAATTCTTTCGTTTCTTTAGTTCACTGGCCATTTGCCGGGGGTTTCGGGTTTAATACCGATATTTTAGCAACAAATCCAATAAATCTAAGTGTAGTGCTTGGTGTATTGATTTTTTTTGGAAAGGGAGTGTGTGCGAGTTGTTTATTTCAAGAATAGGCTGTATTCAACCAGCTGCACATTATTATTAGGAAAGAAAGGTGCATGATCTCGCGAATTACTTCTGAATAAATTGAGAAATAGGATGGAAGAACCATAGCATTTCGCGATTTATTGGTAAATTTACTTTGCTTCGATTCTCTATCAATCAATACAATAAGGTGAAACTATTAACATGGTTAAAGCTA